CCTGTCAAGGCGGAAGCTGCGGGTTCGAGCCCCGTCAGTCCCGACGAATCCAAAGCCAATAAAAAACTATATCAATTCATCTCTCTATTTTTTGTGAAAAGAAGTCCAAATAACATAATTTCATTCCCAACAGCGATCCCTCTTCTTTTTTTCTTTTTCGTTTCACATTTATCATCAACCAAATGGGGGAATTTCCATTTCTTCGACTAGTACCGATTCGATTGATGGGAGAGAGGCATATGTGGATTAGTACAATTATTATATTATTAGCATCAGATTCGGGATTCCACGGGATACCGTACTGTACTGGGTCTGGCTTTTTCAATTACTCCCGATCTGTGAAATATGAAATAGAGTAGAGTATTGTATGTTTCCCGGGAGTACATACATAAATGGAATTTGTACAATATAAAAAAAATTGAACATAGTTACTGTGTATAGAATAGTATAGAATACTTTTTTTTTTAAGATTAAAATAAAAGTATATCCTTTTCGGGCCCTATTTTGTGTAACCTCAATTTCAAATTTTACTAATTTGAAATAATCTATCTCATTCAAATTTCGCATTGAACTTTTGATATATGCGTCCCATTACTAATCCAATGAAAGAGGATATTCAAAAAATAAAGATCAAACAAGGATCACTTTTTTATTAGCGAGGTAATGAATTTTTTTTTTATTTTATAAGGGTTTTTCCTTGAAAGAACAAACTTTTTAAATTTATATATAAATATATAAAAAAATAGTTAATTTGATGGAATATTCGATTTTTTTATACCGGAATTTGTACTCGTCTTTATCATACTTCTTTTGTTTTCCAAGAAGATTGGATCATTAAAAAAAGGAGTTTATAACTTAGCTCCTTCCTTTTTTTTTCATTGAGCTTCTATTGTTTGTTGGGGTTTGTTTAGAACCAATGGTAAGTGGAAAGGCGGTTAGATGATACTTCATCAGATGATTGTACAAAGAGGGCGGTAGGTTATAGAAAAGAAAGAATGGAAAAGAATGATAAATAAATAAAGGAATTATTGATTGTATCGGGAATCTAATTTTGAGTTCAGTATGGATAAAAGATCATCCTATGTTATACTATTCAATTCTTGACGATGAATCGATTTGATAGCTCCGATATTGTTATTCATGATATTGATCCGATTCGATATCATCGAGATGTAATGCATCCCATTGAATTTACAGGCGAAAGGTTTATTATCTCTATGGGATTAACTCCCGAGTTATTGCGAATTAAAGAAAAATTAAAGAATGAGATTATGGAAGTAAATATTCTCGCATTTATTGCTACTGCACTGTTTATTCTAGTTCCTACTGCTTTTTTACTTATAATATACGTAAAAACAGTCAGCCAAGGTGATTAATTTGAATTAAACTTGATTTTTTATTTCTTATCAATAATTGCAGAGAAGAAAAGGATAAAAATTTCGCGTCTTAAATGAAATGGGCAGACTAGAATCAGTCGTATTCTATGGGATACGATAGTATGGTAGAAAGATTCAGATATTTCTTTCTACCATACTATCTAGTATTGTTATTGTAGTGTATAAAGTTGTATTGTAATGCGGGTTAATTTAATATAGATTAATATAGATCAATCTACAATAGTATCATCATATTCCTTTTCTATATATATAGAAATCGATTAAAATACGTATATATAATATATATAGTGATAATGTATATTATATAGTATCCCAATTCTATTTCTTTGCTTTATCTATTTGTATTTAATTTGTGTTGATTTCAATTAAATTAATTTGAAATAATCGAAAGCGACTTTTACGATTAGAATTCCTAGATTTCTGATTATTTTCAATATGAATCCCGATCGAAAGAATCAATGACTTCTTCGTCGGAATGCTAACTAAAAGATTATTTTAGTTAGCATTCCGACGAAGAAGTCATTGATTGAGGAGTTGACAAATGATCCATGGGAACTTCTTCGGATTTCGAAAAGGATTAGTAAAATCCGTCGACTTTTAACGTTTGAACCATGATATGAAATGGGTTCAATAAAACAAGCAAAACAAAAATAAAATTTCTAAAATAGTAAAACTAAAACAAGCGGCGCAATATGTGACTCGCCCAAGACAATATTTTAGTATGTGCAGTATCTCGTTGGACAACTACTATGTTGTTTCCCAATGTGTATCCACGTAATGGAATAACCGAATTGTTTTCTCTTTGATCTTTGAACAGTAAAGAGGTAAACAAAATAAAAAAAAAAGTTCCGTTCTTCCTCATGGTCCATATCTAACTTTGGTAAGAGTCAGTTCATCGAAATAGAAAATTTATGAAGAATTCAGTTGGAATAAATTTCCTACCATTTGTATTCCTTTTACTTTTTTTACTTTCAAAATACGAACACGGAAATAATTGAAATATTTCTTTGATTGAAAGAGTATTCTTCATATATATTTATTATTCATAGAATACATTACTCAACTAAAATCCAAGAGAATTTCGAAATGAAGATATTTTTCAT